GAAATAAGATGGCCGAAGTTAAGCGATAGACTGTAAATCTATTTATGAGTTAAGTACTCTCTTATTAGGCTTTATAGTATAAGAAAGACACCAGATTGCAAATCTGGAGATGCAATTATTGCTAAAGCTTAAAAATATATTTTATTGTCAACTTTGAAGGATGATAGTTTATTTTAACTTAAAGCCTTAAATGAAGAAAAAGAAAGAGGGCAAAAATAACCCCACAATTCTAATATATATATATAAGCTCATTTTTTTAGAACTAAAGAAAAACTCCTTGCCCCACTTTAAACTTAAAGAACTAACGGTTAACCTTATAAAAATTAAACGAAGATAATAATATAAACTAATTAAAGTTCCAGAAAGTAGAAAAAATAAAGGAAAATAAAATGACATGTTTATTATCTCCTGAATAACAAACCACTTGGGAATAAAGCCAGTAAAAGGTGGTAATCCACCTAAAGATAATAAACATATGAAAGTCAATATTCTTAACAAAGATCACTTATAAGTTCCTATATGAGAAATATGATATATCTGTTGGGAATAAAATAAATATAGTACCCTACCAGACACTAAGACATAAAATATATAATAAAGAGTCCAACAACGATCTCCAACAAGTATAGCCACAAGTATTCAAGATATGTGATTAATAGAGGAATAGGCCATAATCTTGCGTAAGAAAACCTGATTTAGTCCTCCCACTCTTCCAACAAAAGCACCAAGGATGACCCTAACTATAATCATATATCTATTTTCTATTGAACCCACAAGATAAGATAACAAACCAAGAGGAGCTAGCTTTTGAATACTCATTAAAACTATACATCTTCCCCACCTTAAACCACTTATTACAGAAGGAAATCAAAAATGTATAGGAGCCGCTCCTATTTTCAATAATAACGCTGATGCTCTAACCCATTTCATTATAGGAATAAAGATAATACAAATACATCTTAAAACAATAATAGCAGACCCAAGTGCTTGAATAAGAAAGTACTTCAGCGAAGATTCGGAAGTATATATGTCCTTTTTCACTGCTATAAAAGGAATAAAGGATATAAGATTAAGTTCCAAACCACATCATGCGGAAAACCAAGAATCAGATCTTACTGCTAAAAGTGCTCCGCCTAATAAAAAAAAAAAAAAAAACCTTTTGTTTAAATAAACTAACACTAAAAAGAGGGAGAATCCCATTTCCGGGGTATGAACCCATTAGCTTACTCTTAGCTTATCTTTAATAACAAAAATATCCCAAAAGATTACTTAGGAATGACAACCCTATGTTATAATGATTAACTAATTTTTGCATATTAGTGTACTAGCACAAGAGACTTTGATTCTCTTAGAGTTGGAGAAATCCTTCATATGTAATTTAGAAAGGGGGGGGGAATTAAACATATATTAATATATGTTTAATTGTCTTTATTTAGAGCAGTTTTTTTTTTTACCCTTAATATTTATTAATTTGTAGAATATAATATACAAATCTATATATATTATATTCTAATATGGCTTTCTTTCAACTAAAGTGTTTCATCTTAAAGGCTATATCGTTAATGGTTAATTAAAGAAGACAAATCAATGACATTCCTTCATCTATTAATTCCAGTCGAATTAGTCCCTATGCAAGGCAATAAGGTGTCAAGAAAGAAGGGTAGAAGGATCGATACGGTGCTAGCACCTTCCCTCAGCGGGGCACTAGCACCTAATCCTTCTTACCTACATATTTAAGTAAAAGTTATCCAATTGCCAGATAGCTTGCACGAGCTATTATCTAGAAATCTCATATAAGATTTAATCTTTAAATTTATTGTACAAATGTCCCCCCCAAAATGGGAAAGTATTGTACAGTTTTCTTTTTAAAATTATAAATATAAATACTGTACAATATTATATTTATGTCAATAATAAATGACTAGTATAATGTCTGACTAAAGGATTTCTTTGATACAGAAAAGCAAGCATTTTTAAATGCTTATACTAGTAGTTTTATCCTGGCTAAAAATTTGATGCTTAAAAAAAAGTATGCATGGTATCTTTGAAAGTTATTTTACATTTACTATTTAAAAGGTCTTTTATAACTCGCAGCATAAAATATTAAACAATTGTTTCAAGACTGATTTAATTTTATAGCTAGGTTTGGCTAAACATTGTGCCAGCAGCCGCGGTTATACCTTCAAACCAAGTCAAATTTCTTCAGTATGTAAAAATTTTAACGAACTAACTTTTGATATAAATGAAAAGTAAAATTTATTGTTTTTATTTTAAACATTACTTTAGTTAAAAAGAATTCACTTAAGAAAGCTTTAACAAAAACTAGGATTAGATACCCTACTATTTTAGCCTTAACAAACATACTAAAATATTAAAAGTTATGGTCTCTAAATTTAAAGGATTTGGCGGTAATTTAGTCCAGTTAGAGGAACCTGTTTTATAAACGATATACCACGTAAAATCTTACCTATTTTCAGTTTGTATACCGTCATTATTAGATAACTTTTAAAAAAAAAGTTATTACAATAAACATAATCTAATATATTAGATCAAGGTGCAGCGCATAAATAGGAACTTAATGGGTTACAATAAATTAAATTTATACGAATATTTTCTTGAAAAAGTATATTGAAGGAGGATTTAATAGTAAGACTAATTTAATAAGTTAGTTTGATAAAGGACCTAAATTGTGTACATATCGCCCGTCACTTTCATTACTAAATGAAATAAGTCGTAACATAGTAGGTGTACTGGAAAGTGCGCCTGGTATTAAGCATTTATTGCTTTTGTTTTTAGTATAAAAAATACCTAAGAAAAATATTTTAATCTATTATATTTAAGTATACACTATAGAAACCTAATTTCAAGCTATAGTAAAAAGTATTGTAAAAGAAATACAATCTTATAAATTAAAAAAAAGAATTTTATATGCCTTGTGTATAAGAAAAAACCAAAATAATTAAATTATATTTTCCATCCCGAAAAAAAAAGAGCTAAGATTATACAAAGTTTATGTTTCAAAATAATTTTCAACTATTCTTAGTAATGAAACGTTAGTCGAGTTTTATATATCTGGTTTTTTTTAAAAAAAATTAAATTTAATCTTTCTTCAAATCTTGAAGAAAAATTTAATGCAGGAGGGTAAGCTTCTTGTAACAATATTACATAAAATTAATTTTAGTAAAAGCTATCTTAGGCTTGAAAGTAGCCATAGAATTAAAAGTGTTTAAACTTAATCTATATTTCTAAACATCTACAAATATTTTTGTACTATTAAAAAAATATCTATCAAAACTTATTAAATAAAGAAATAATGGTTTTATTAGTAAATAATTATATAATAAATATTTATACCTAAAATAACAAAAAATAATAATAAATTGTTATAAAATTAAGGAACTCGGCAAACAATACTTTTGCCTGTTTATCAAAAACATGTCTGTTTGATAATATTTACAGTCTGGCCTGCCCACTGAATTTTTAAAGGCCGCGGTATAATGACCGTGCGAAGGTAGCATAATAATTAGTCTTTTAATTGAAGACTGGAATGAACGGTCGGACAAAAAGTAACCTGTCTCGGATTTATAAATTGAAATTAACTTTTAAGTGAAAAGGCTTAAATAATCTTAAAAGACGACAAGACCCTATAAAACTTTATTTAGCTAAATTTTATTTTTAATTTATAAGTATAAAAAGAATAATGTTTAACTATATTTCGTTGGGGCGACGAAAGCACACATTTAACTGCTTTATTTTTAGAACAATTATATTTGATTATTATGACCCTTTTTTAAGATCTAAAGAAAAAGTTACTTTAGGGTTAACAGCGTTATTTTTTTTGAGAGTTCATATCGACAAAAAAGTTTGCGACCTCGATGTTGAATTAAAGTCCCACTATAGTGCAGTAATTATATAGGTAGGTCTGTTCGACCTTTAAAACTTTACATGATTTGAGTTCAAACCGGTGTAAGCCAGGTTGGTTTCTATCTTTAAGTAAAAAAAAACTATTTTAGTACGAAAGGATTTTTTAGTTAAAACAGTTTTTTATTTAGGCTAATTCTATCACACCAATCTAGAACATAGAGCATAAAAGCTTATACTATTGTGATAAATAATTATAACTAATTAATTTTTTTTATTATACTACTCAATTATATTATTCTCATCATTTGTGTCCTTATTAGAGTTGCTTTTGTAACTTTATTAGAACGAAAAATCTTAGGATATATTCAAATTCGTAAAGGTCCTAATAAAGTTGGCGTTATAGGACTCTTACAACCATTTGCGGATGCCCTAAAACTTTTTACTAAAGAGCAAACAGTTCCAACTTTATCTAACTTTTTGCCTTACTACCTATCACCAGTTTTTAGGCTTTTTACGTCTCTTATTGTTTGAAGAACAATGCCTTTCTTCTTAGGGTTAGAAAATTTTAATCTAAGGGTGTTGTTTTTTTTATGTTGTTTAAGACTAGGAGTGTATTCAACAATAAGTGCAGGGTGGTCTTCAAATTCCAAATACTCACTTTTAGGAAGTCTTCGAGCTGTAGCTCAAACTATCTCATATGAAGTAAGATTAGCTTTAATTTTACTTTCGTCTGTTTTTATTGTAAATTCTTTTGACATTATTTATTTTAACCTATTTCAGGAAAAAATTTGGCTGTTATGGTTCATATTTCCTCTAGCCATTCTTTGACTGGCTTCTTCACTCGCAGAAACAAACCGTACTCCTTTTGATTTCGCAGAAGGAGAGTCCGAACTAGTTTCTGGATTTAATACAGAATACAGAAGAGGAGGATTCGCACTAATTTTTATAGCAGAATATGCTAGAATTCTATTTATAAGAGCTTTATTTACAATCCTTTTTTTAGGAAGAAACCCAGACTCATTTATATTTTATATTAAACTCTCATCTATTGTATTTGTTTTTGTATGAGTCCGAGGTACATTACCCCGATTACGTTATGACAAATTAATATTTATGGCTTGAAAAAGATTCTTACCAGTTGCCCTGAATTTTCTGATTTTTTTTATAGCAATTAAAATATTGTTTTTTTGTTGAGAATTTTAATCATTCTTAAAATAATAAACGGCTATTAGAGAATATCTCTATAATATGCTTTCAAAACATAAGTTTTTCTTAAACTAAATAACCAAGATAAGATTTTATCCCAAGCTACAAGTAATAAAGGATTTAAAATATAATAAGCAAAATAAGCCACAGTGAGAATTTGCCCTGTTAAAACATAAGGATCTTCCACAGGACGTGCTCCAATTCAAGTTAAAAGAATAACAACATTAATGAATGTTCAAAACAAAATTTGATTTAAAGGATAAAAATTTAACCTACGAAAATTAGAAAAATGAGTAAAAGGTAAAATAAATAAAATTGCAACAGATAAAACAAGAGCAATAACTCCTCCTAGCTTATTAGGAATAGAACGTAAAATAGCGTACGCGAATAAAAAATACCATTCTGGCTGAATATGAGCAGGTGTTACTAAAGGATTAGCTGGAACGAAATTATCAGGATCTCCTAGTATATAAGGATACAAAAGTGTTAATAAAATCAGAAATAACAACACCACGACAAATCCCACAATATCTTTATAAGTAAAATAAGGATGAAAAGGAACTTTATCTACATCCCTTCTCACACCCAGAGGATTATTAGCCCCCGCTTGATGAAGAAATAAGATATGTACTATAGTAGCAGCTGCTACTAAAAAAGGTAATACAAAATGAAATGTATAAAAACGAGTTAAAGTAGCATTATCTACTGCAAACCCTCCTCAAATCCATTGAACCAAGTCTACCCCAATATAAGGCACAGCAGAGAATAAATTAGTAATTACAGTTGCACCTCAAAAGGACATCTGTCCTCAAGGCAGAACATATCCCAAAAAGGCTGTTGCTATCACCATAAACAATATAATGACACCAACTCTTCAGGCATGAAAAATTATATAAGATCCGTAATATATTCCACGACCAGTATGCATATATAAACAAATAAAGAAAAAAGATGCACCATTAGCATGTAAAGTTCGTAATAATCAACCATAATTAACATCCCGACAAATGTGTGCTACACTAGAAAATGCTAAATCAACCCTGGCTGTAAAATGTATAGCCAAAAACAACCCAGTTAAAATCTGCACAATTAAACATAAACCTAAAAGAGACCCAAAATTTCAAAAAATAGAAATATTTCTAGGAATAGGTATGTCCACTAAAGCCCCATTTGCAATCTTTAAAAGAGGATGCGATTTTCGAATAGGAATTGTCATAAGTTATAAAACGTAACGGCCCAAAATATCTTCCAGTAATCTCGACAACAACGAAAAGAGTCAAAAGTAAGTATAAAACAATAAACAGCGTGAAATTTATTACAGAATCAGAATAAATAGTTCTTACATAAGATAAGTCGCCAAGACTAGATTCCAACCCAGAGCTAATAACATTAACAGGAGTAGGAATTCATATTATATCTAATATTAAAATAAAAAAAATTATAAACAAAGAAAATAATAAAAAAACCATTATATCTAGTTTGAGCTGAAAAGGTTCATTAGGAGCTAAAGATGCAACATAAATAAACAATACTAACATTCCCCCTAAAAAAACTAAGAAAAGAATATACGAAAATCAGTAAGATAGAGATAAAAGACCAGAAGAAAGACAAACTAAACATGTCTGTAATAATAAAACTAATCCTATTGACAAAGGATGCCGCATTCGTATAAACAATAAACTAAAAAATATTATAACAGGAAAAAATAATAATAAAATAATCAGAGAATAGTTTATTAAAATATTAACTTTGGAAGTTAAAGATGTTTCTCATGATTCTTCCCTGAAAGTTTTAAGAAGATTCTTCAATTTTGATTTACAAGACCAAGGTTTTTTTTAAACTATTAAAACTAATGTTAAAAATTTCTTTACTATTTTTGATTTTTCCTCTTTTTAGGATTCTATGTGGACTAATTGCATTTTCGGCAACCCACAAACATCTCCTTAATACACTTTTAAGACTAGAATTCGTGATATTAAGAATTTTCTGACTATTAACCTTACTATTTTCAGAAATTTCATATGAAATTTACCTGGTTCTTTTTTTTCTAACGTTAGTTGCTTGTGAGGGAGCCCTAGGGCTCGCCCTAATGGTGTCAATTGTACGAACCCATGGCAATGATTACTTTAATATTTTTAACTCTTTACAATGTTAAAATATATTTTATTTTTAGTTTTATTGATTCCTCTCGCTTCAAACTGAGCTTTATTGCTAAATTTATCTATCTTATTAAGATTTTTTTGAATAATTAAAGCTAACCATCATTTTTTCTTATTCAATTTAAGATCCAATTTGGCAACAGACAGAATTAGTTATATTATAATCCTTCTAAGACTTTGGATTATAGTACTAATTATATATGCAAGGCAAAGAGTAGTCCAAAAAAACCAATCTCCTTTCCTATTCGCTACAACTTCAACAATTCTATGTTTATTACTTGTACTAACATTTTCATCTTGAGACTTATTATTGTTTTATATTTCATTTGAAAGTTCTCTTATTCCTACTCTTATTCTAATTATTGGATGAGGTTACCAACCAGAACGAATCCAAGCAGGTGTTTACATATTATTTTACACTCTTCTAGCCTCACTACCTCTTTTAGTATCCTTTTTAAGATTTTATCAATCCAGGGGCACTCTTACAATTAACCTTCTCTCAAAATCCATATGCTCAGATTTTACAACTACAATTTGATATTTATCAAGAGTTTTAGCTTTTCTAGTAAAACTCCCAATATTTTTTGCTCATTTATGATTACCCAAAGCACATGTTGAAGCCCCAGTGGCAGGATCAATAATGCTAGCAGGCGTATTGCTTAAATTAGGTGGTTATGGATTAATTCGAATCCTACCTTTTTTTTTAAAAATCAACAAAAGCATAACATGGCTTTGGATTAGAATTGGAGTTGTAGAGGAAGTAGTAGTGAGAATTATATGTTTACGACAAACAGATATAAAATCCCTTATTGCTTATTCTTCAGTTGCTCATATGGGTTTAGTTTTAGCTGGTTTAATACTTTATAATACCTGAGGACTCTCAGGTAGACTTACTATTATAGTAGGACATGGGTTATGTTCCTCAGGGTTGTTCTACCTAGCAAATGTAGTATACAGTCGAACTTCTACCCGAAGTTTACTAATCAACAAAGGTTTAATAGCTATTATACCTAGAATAAGATTTTGATGATTCCTGCTTAGTGTAGGAAATATAGCGGCTCCTCCTACAATTAATCTTCTAGGTGAAATTAATCTATTATCAAGTGTAATAACTTGAAATAAAGTTTCCATTTGAAGACTAATACTTCTATCATTTTTTAGAGCTTCTTACACAATTTTCTTATATGCATCTTCTCAACATGGTGTATTTTTTAATTCAATATTTTCTTTTTTCTCAGGAAAAACCCAAGAATTTTTAACTCTTTTCTTGCACTGAGCTCCATTAAATATTTTAATCTTAAAAAGATCATTTTTAAGAGTTTTTTAATTTTTATAGTTTAATTTAAAAACGCCAGTATGTGGTCCTGGAAATGTGGTAAACCACTTAAAATAATGTTATGAAATCTCCACCTCAGAATTACAAGGATAATTTTTCTTTTAATAGTAAGATTTCGAGACTGTGAAATCATCCTACTTATATTAGTATTCTGCTATGTAAAGATGAGACTTAGACATCATTCTCTTTATGATTGTATGTATAGACTGATATCTGCTATTTTTAAGATTGTAACTTTTATTTCAGCAATAGTTCTTTTTTACAGGAAAGAATATATACATGGACACCCCCATACAGAACGATTTATGTATTTAGTTTTAATATTTGTTTTATCAATAAGACTCATAATTTGTAGCCCAAATCTAATTAGTATTTTACTAGGATGAGATGGACTAGGTTTAGTTTCTTATATCCTGGTTATTTTTTATCAAAACGAGAAATCAGCAAATGCAGGTATAATTACAGTACTATCAAACCGAATCGGGGATGTAGCCATTTTAATAAGAATTACTATTATATTTCATATTGGAAGTTGAAACTTCTATCATTATGTTAATACATTTTCTGATGAAAGATTCATCTTACTATCTTTAGTAATTATTGCTGCAATAACAAAGAGAGCACAAATACCATTCTCAGCTTGACTACCAGCAGCCATGGCTGCTCCTACTCCTGTTTCAGCCTTAGTTCATTCTTCTACTCTAGTAACAGCAGGAGTTTACCTTTTAATTCGATTTAGACCTGCACTAATTAACTCTTCAACACAACCTACATTATTATTAATCGCATCTTTAACCATGTTTATAGCAGGATTAGGTGCAAACTTTGAGTATGATCTTAAAAAAATTATTGCTTTATCTACACTAAGACAATTAGGAGTTATAATTACAACATTAGCTATAGGGTTTCCATTTCTAGCCTTTTTTCATCTTTTAACTCACGCTTTATTTAAAGCACTTTTATTTTTATGTGCAGGTGTTATAATTCATAATATAAAAGAATACCAGGACATCCGCACCATAGGAAGAACTAGTAAGTTCATGCCTTTAACAGTTATATGCTTTAACTCAGCAAATATAGCTTTATGTGGGTTTCCTTTTTTAGCAGGATTTTATTCAAAAGATTTAATTTTAGAAATAGCTTTTTCTTCAAATATCAATAGGTTAATCTTTTTTCTACTTGTATTTGCAACTGCTCTTACTGTGTCATACTCAGCACGATTGTTTTTCTATAGAATTTCTTCTACATTTAAACTAAGAACTTTTTCTAACCCTTTTGATAATGCAAAAGATATAACCTACCCGATATTAATGTTAAGGTTTGCATCACTAGCAAGAGGATGTTCTCTCCTATGGTTGATTTTTCCCGAACCACACATGATCTGCCTGCCTTTAACTTTGAAAATACTTCCTATTGTTATCATTGTTCTAAGAGCAATCTTCGGATATAGAATAACAACAAATATAATTAACGCTCCTCTTTTTAAAAGACCCACCATTATTCATTTTATAGGAAGAATATGATTTCTACCTTGGATCTCAGGATTCTCATTAGGAAAACCTTTCTTAGAGACTGGAAATCAATTCCAACTTTCGCTAGACAAAGGATGAAGAGAACTTATAGGCGCCCAGGGAATCTTCGATAATTTAATAACGTCTAGAAAAAAAGTTCAATTAGCCCAGGAAAATACAATTAAAGTGTTTATATTTAGATTTTTCCTTTGGATTGCTTTTATTATTCTCTTAAAAACATAATTTATATAATTCAAACTTAGAATAGTACACTGAAGATGTAAAAGTGATTTCTTTTATCTATAAATATTCTTTAAAGTTTCTTTATCTTTACAACGAAAATGTAATATGTTATATGTATTTACACTAAAAGAACAAAGTATAAATGGAGTTAAACCACTTAAATCAAAGGTTAGAAGCCCAGATTTCACCCAGATACTTCTTCAGAAGGAGCAATTAACTCATTTCTATCATTAACAATGATTTGCCTCTTTTTGGCTTCTTCTAAAATTAGAGACCATAGTGGCCAAATTTTTAGGCCGAAACTAAATGTAACACTTTACTTTCTAACTAAAGTAGGTAATTATTTTACATCTTATAATTGCAAATCATATATTCTTTTTTAGAAATACTACTCTATCTACCTCATCAATAAATAAAAATGTATAAAAAAAGCCATACTACATCTACAAAATGTCAATACCAAGCGGCTGCTTCAAACCCAAAATGATGAGATTGAGAAAAATGACAATTATATAAACGAATTCAACAAATAAATAAAAACAACCTGCCAATAATTACATGTAGTCCGTGAAACCCAGTAGCAACAAAAAAAGTTGATCCATAAACAGAATCTGCAATAGTGAAAGAAGCCTCCAAATATTCGTAAGCTTGTAAAAAAGTGAAATAAAATCCTAGTAAAATAGTTAAACCCAGTCCTTGAACAGATTGAGTTTGATTTCCCTCCATAATTGCATGGTGAGCTCACGTCACAGTGGCCCCAGAAGATAATAAAATAGTAGTATTAAGTAAAGGAATTTGGAAAGGATTAAATGGTACAATTCCTTGCGGAGGTCAAGTTACCCCAATCTCTACAGCAGGTGCTAATCTTCTATGAAAAAAAGCCCAGAAGAAAGAAAAAAAAAACAACACTTCCGAAGCAATAAATAAAATTATCCCCCACCGTAGGCCTTTCACCACTAATCTAGTATGAAGACCTTGGTAAGTACCCTCTCGAACCACATCTCGCCACCATTGTACTATGGTTAGTAAAGTAGCAAATACTCCTAAAAATAACAAATCTGCAGTAAAATGATGAAATCATTTCACCAAACCAGTAGTAAGTATTATAGCACTAATAGAACCTGTTAAAGGTCAAGGTCTTATATCAACAAGATGATAACCATGATGTCCATGTGATGTCATTAATTTTACCTAGCTCACTCAAGTGCGCCCTCTTTTCATTCGTAATAAAGTCCCAATAAAAGAATTAACAAAAAAAACAATCCCCTTAGACACCAAGAATAAAGATCAACTATATTTACAATACAAACTAAAGGTATAAGCAATGTGATCTCCACATCAAAAATTAAAAAAATAACAGCAATTAAAAAAAAACGCAAAGAAAACGGTAAACGCCCTGACCCCTTAGGGTCAAACCCACATTCATATGGAGAATTCTTTTCTCGGTCTATAATGGTTTTTTTAGAAAGAAACGAAGCCAACACTATAACAATCACCCTGATTAATAAAGTTAAAACAATAGTTAAAAATAAAACATAAATAAGTTTTTCCAAATTCATTGATCTTTCTGAGTGTAAATCAGAAGTACTTATTTATACTAAAAAACTTATTTTTTCTAAAATTATTTAGACTCTCAGATTGGAAATCTACTGTACTATTTATACTAAAAAAATTAAACGACTTCACTAGCATATAGTGTTCTAAGAATAGCAAAAACATAAGACTGAATAACGGCAACAGCAGATTCTAATAGTAAAAGTAAAATTTGCGATATTACCAAAAAAAAGGATAACACAGTTCCTATTCCTACGCCTGCTCCGCCTATTAGCCTTAACAATAAATGACCAGCAATTATATTAGCACATAAACGAACAGCAAGAGTGCCAGGACGAATCACATTTCTAATTGTCTCAATTAACACCATAAAAGGTATAAGAACCGATGGAGTCCCATTAGGAACTAAATGAGCAAATATATGCTGTGTGTGATTGATTCAACCAAATACCATATAACCTAACCACAAAGGTAAAGATAAAGATAAAGTAACAACTAGGTGTCTGGTTCTAGTAAAAATATAAGGAAATAGTCCTAGGAAATTATTAAAAACAATAAACCCAAACAAAGAAACAAACATTAAGATAAAATTAGAAAATTTTACACCCAATAGTACTTGAAATTCTAAATAAAGGGTAGAAGTAATCTTATTTCAAACCAAAACTCAACGAGTTGGAGAAGACCAATATATATAAGGTAAAAAAACCAAACCCAATAAAGTAGACAACCAATTTAAAGGCAGATTAAAAATCCCAGAACAAGGGTCAAAAACAGAAAAAAGACTTCTTATCATTGTCAAAGTTTTTGATGAGATTTTTTAACAAACTCAGTTCTCTCAACACATAGAGTTTGATAGGTAAAATAGTTAACAGCCATAAAAAAAGAATAGATTACTACTACTATTATTATTAATACTAATCATATCAAAGGTGATATTTGAGGCATACAACTCAGGATGTACACACCATATTAGGTTTAAAAGACCTACACTTATATTTCAGCCACTGAATTTACTCTTCTGCCAGAGCTCTCACCCAGCCTAAGAACCTATCAACATTAACTCTTTCAATAACAATAGGCATGAAGCTATGATTTGCCCCACAAATTTCGGAACATTGTCCATAAAAAAGACCAGGACGATTGATTATAAAACCAACTTGATTTAACCGTCCAGGAATAGCATCAATTTTTACTCCCAGAGCAGGTACTGTTCAAGAATGAATTACATCAGCTGCTCTCACTAAAACACGAATTTGAGTATTTATAGGTAAGACCGTACGATTATCAACATCTAATAAACGAAAACCATCATCCCTTAAATCTACTGTAGGAACCATATAAGAATCAAACTCTACTTGAACAAAATCAGAATATTCGTACCTTCAATATCATTGATGGCCAACGGCTTTTAGAGTTACTCTAGGATTATTTACCTCATCCAAAAGGTAAAGAAGCCGCAAAGAAGGTAAAGCAATAAAAACAAGAATCACAGCAGGAACAATAGTTCATACAATTTCAATATTCTGGTTTTCTAAAAGAAAACGATTAATATACTTATTCACAAAAAGAGACCCCATTATGTAACCAACAAAACTTATAATTAAAATAATAACCACCATAGTGTGATCATGAAAAAAAGTAAGTTGCTCTATTAAAGGAGAAGCTCTATCCTGAAATCCAAGATAACCTCATGTTGTCATTTACTAAAAGAAATAATATTTCCTAATAAGAGCTTAAATCTTACACATCTATCTGCCATTTTAGTTACTAAAAGAAATAATATTTCCTAAAAAGATCCTAAATCTTACACATCTATCTGCCATTTTAGCAATTAATTAGAAATTATAGGAATTTCCATATAACTATGGTCAGCAGGAGGATATGAATGCTGCCACTCAATTGACGTTGACAAGTATAAATTAAAAACAACAGGACGCTTACTAACTAACCCCTCTCACACAATTATAACGAAACCTAGCACAGCTACTAATGAAATTATAGATCCTATAGATGATACTACATTTCACGTGGTAAAAGCATCTGGATAATCAGAATAACGACGAGGTATACCATTTAAACCTAAAAAATGCTGGGGGAAAAAGGTAATATTAACTCCCACAAACATAGTAAAAAAATGAATCTTCAACCAAGTTTGATTTATTATAACCCCCGTAAACAATGACGATCAATGAGCCAATCCTGCAAAAATACCAAAAACAGCTCCTATGGATAACACGTAGTGGAAATGAGCAACAACATAATAAGTATCATGCAATACAATATCAATGGAAGAATTAGATAAAACAACACCTGTTAAACCTCCCACCGTAAACAAGAAAATAAAGCCTAATGCTCATATCATGGATGCCCTATAATTAATTCGTGTACCATGTAAAGTTCCTAGCCACCTAAAAATTTTAATTCCAGTTGGAACAGCAATAATTATTGTAGCAGAAGTAAAGTAAGCACGTGTATCAACATCCATCCCCACAGTAAACATATGATGAGCTCAAACAACGAACCCTAAAATACCAATTGCTAATATAGCATAAATCATACCAAGTGTCCCGAAAGATTCTTTTTTTCCGGACTCTTGTCTAACAATATGAGAAATCATACCAAACGCGGGAAGAATTAGAATGTACACTTCAGGATGACCAAAGAACCAAAACAGATGTTGGTATAAAACAGGATCTCCTCCTCCTGCCGGATCAAAGAAAGAAGTATTTAGATTACGATCAGTTAATAACATTGTAATAGCCCCTGCAAGAACTGGTAATGATAATAGAAGAAGAACCGCAGTAATAAAAACAGACCACACGAAAAGAGGTATTCGGCCTATGGTCATTCCTCTAGGTCGCATATTTAAAACTGTTGTTATAAAATTAACAGCTCCTAAAATAGAAGATACCCCTGCTAAATGAAGCGAGAAAATACTCATGTCTACAGAAGCCCCAGCATGTGCAATTGACCCCGATAAAGGAGGATAAATAGTCCAACCAGTTCCCACACCTCTTTCAACTATTCCTCTAAATAAAAGTAAAGTCAAAGATGGAGGTAATATTCAAAATCTTATATTATTTATACGAGGAAAAGCCATATCAGGTGCACCCAACATCAGAGGAACCAATCAATTACCAAATCCACCAATTATAATTGGCATAACCATAAAAAAAATTATTACAAAAGCATGAGCAGTAACAACAACATTATAAATCTGATCATCTCCAATGAGACTTCCCGGTTGACCTAACTCAGCTCGAATTACTAGTCTTAACGAAGTTCCGACTATTCCTGCTCAGGCACCAAAAATAAAATAAAGAGTACCAATGTCTTTATGATTGGTAGAAAAAAACCAACGCTGCAT